TACCAAGAAGGTGGGGTACTATCAGTGCATTCGCCTCCACCATCAGATCTTGCCCCAAGATGAGTTGGTAAGTGTCTAGCGGCATCACGAGCGGATTGCCTTTTCCCTGCCACTCACCCAAGCGTATCGACACTCCCTCAACTATCCCGTTAACCGGTCTAGCTTCAGTGTCCACGGGTTTGATACGGCTTAGGTTCGTCTTTAGCTTCAACCCAAGTTGTTTAGCAACATCGCTAGCCGATATACTGCGCATGGCTCCGGTATCTACCATAGCCCGCACAGCATAGCATGCCCATTGATCTTCATATCAACGTACAACAAGGAATGTAGTTTAATACCCTTCCCCCACTAGGGCATTCCGCATTTGCGCCGAGTTCACACGGGCAGAAGTTCCCTCCTGTCTGTCATCTGCGATCAATGCACTCAATTTCTTTTTTCTTTATTTGGGCACCTTAAGGTCCTCCGCAAATGAAACAACCCCAACCCTTTGTTAGGTTAGGTTTACCGGGCTTGTTCCCAGCTTTGGTAGCATGTTCTTCCCCTTTCTTTCTTTCAGAACCTTTACCGTTTTGTTGCTTCGAAGAAGTTTCCCCTTTCCTTTGTTTGTGCGAATGAGTAGGGTTTTCCATTTAATCTACCATTCTTTCTGCAGCAATGATCGCAGAAGCCAAATCCGGTACATTTTGCCGACGAAGTTCTTGTCTAGCCCGAGGCTGAAGACCGTTCTGGAAGAAAGCCTTCCTTACCGTCTGCAAACACTGAACTTTTCCCTCTTCAGGCACTACAGAGTCTCCGCCTCAACGGATCTCCGACAACTCAACCTCGACTCCTGAATGGTGGCTTAAGGAAGCAAGGAGGCTCGCGGAACACAGTAACATAATGCGGCAGATAGCTAGACATACAACAGGAAAACAAAACTAATCAGATGGGTAGACGGTTGTGAGAAGAGATCAATACTCTACGGATGCAGCTATACAGACCACAAGAACAACAGCGACTGCGCTACGCTCATTCCTAATCTATTTGTACCATACCAACAAGAAAGGCGGATTGACTTAGAATACCAAAAAAAGCAGGATAGAGTCATTTAGTAGAGGAAGGACGTAGCTGGCACAATCAGGGAAATGAAGGCACCAGCAGATGGAGAAGAAGTAGTAATTTTTCCTGTTTCTGGGGGCCTATCATTGGTCGACTTTAACGTTGTTCCCTCTAGTCCTAGAATCATTACCTCTTTAAACCTCATAGCTCCTATTCCTACTTTTTATAGCTCTTTCACCTGCTTCTAGCCTAACCACCTATTCCTTATGTTCTGATTCATCTACTACAATAAACCCACTATTCCAAGCGCGGGTCCCCTACTTTTTTTTTTTTTTTTTAATCGCCTGATCATGAACTCATAAACAAGTGAAGCAGGCGATTTTGGAGTTTCAATTTCCATCCGGGCTGAGAGGCCAAACGATCCCGTCTTCAACAGGGAGCTGCGGGAATTGATACAGGGCAATCTCTTGCATTAGACACTGTCCAGCCATTCCGCGGTTAGGAGGAAGGTTCCAATACCCATTTAAAATTTAATCGCTTACTAGAGCACGGTCCGGGAGACCTGTTTCCATTAGAACAGTGACCTCGTACCTGTAGCTGATCGGGCCATTTCTAAGTCACGGACAATGCCACAGCTTCGTGCTTTCGCCATTACAAATCTGCCACTTGATAGCATTAGCCACATCTTCCCTTACCGACACTCCTCCAAGACCAAGAGCAGTCGGATGGAATATTAGCCACCCAAATAGAGTGTCTCCTGATATATCTAAAATGAATCCATTGAGTCCAAATGGACCCATTATCATTAACGACTCTCCAGAAAAGCTTTAACATGGCAGTCCCCCTCAATAGTTCTTAAACCCAATCCACCTTCATCCTTCGGTCTACATTGGACCAGCTGATCGTATGGATCTTATAGGCGGGTTCGGGGCCTGACCAAAAGAAATCCCGAATGTTCAATGAAATGGATTTCAAGATCTTTCTCCGGAAGCCTGAAAGCGGACGACCAATAGATGTGAAGGCTTGCAAGCACTGAGGAGATGAGCTCCATTCTTCCGGCATATGACAGCAGCTTTCCTTTCCAATTGCTAATTCGGCGATTGAACTTGTCCAAGAGGAGGAGACAGTCGAAGTGGAAAGCTGTTAAAACAAGGTCAACTCAACTTTCCTTGAGCCGACCCGGGGATAACCGGGGGGAGTTCAGACCTATTTCATTGTGCAACGTGCTCGTAAAGAAAATATATAAAATTTTGCTTAGGGAAGTGCTTGATGAGTTGCCCCATCAGTCGGCTTTCATTAAAGGCAGGAACATCAGTGAAAACATTCTTCTAGCTCACGAGTTGGTCATAGTTCCGAGGGAACTCCTTTGTTTTTCGCCAAGTTATATATTCGCAAGGCTTACGACTCCGTTCCTTGGGATGCTGTCCTCAAGACCCTTGAATCCTTGAGGTAAGATGGATTAGAGAATTATCTCCATAGTGTCCTTTTCTGTTATGATTAAAGGATCTCCATCTAGCTTCTTCAGGGGGAGCTTCGGTTTGAGACAGGTCTCTTAGAGCCACCTGAAATATTCAGCCACAGGAAAGAAAGTAAACAACAACCGGATCCCCATTTTTTAAAAATACAGAAATGGGGCCTTAGTGATTGAGCTCCAAGAACAGGAAAAGTCTCTGGTTATCATCCTCGTCGATTGAATGAATTGATTGGCTAGTGTCACACAGGTCGATCAATACAGAATTTTTCACGGGTAGACGAAGCTTTCAGTCTCATATGTATGATGTTTCGGTACATTCTTCCTGGGCCGGGTTTACTTGTTTATATGTCTACTCTCTTATGACTTTTTTATCTTTTCCGTTTGATGCGGAGAAAGGGAAGTGGCAAGATAATAGATATTGAGTCCATCCTGAGATGACCCTTTCTTCCCACTTCGATAAATAGACAAAGGACGTGAAAGGGGAAGAAAAAGGTTGCGAACGAGCAAGCATGCTTTCACTCAGAAAACCATTCCACTTTTGACAGAAACTAGAAGAAGCAAAGAAAGAGCTCGGACAACGAAAGAGAGCTGCCGAAGGGGCCACATTCGCATAAGAGCTATGCAGAGAAGGTTTAAGAGGAGATGCCTATCCGATTCTAATAGACAAGGGCGGATAAGACAAGGCTTATGAAAGAACCTAACAGCCCTTTGGCCTATATTTGACGTTCTCCTGCTACGTTCAATAACATTGATAGGTCAGAAGTCCTTAGCGGGGGAATACCTTCTTTTAGGAGAAAGAATGCCAAGCAGCTTATGAAAGAAAGAAAGTAATAAAACAGAGACCTGTGGAGATAGGAATCTTGCCGCCCATAGCTTTTTCATTTTATCACAAGCTGATGAGATCGAGTAAAGAGCAACGAAACGAAAGAAGTCGACCCGCCTTTAATCTTGGTGTATAGCCTAGTGAGATCCAAGCACGGTAATTGAACGAGAAGCTCCAACTGGGTGGGGCAAGCTTGAATGAATCCTGAAGAGTGAACAACTGGAATTTAGTAAGCCTTTCACCAGCGCTCGTCCTTTACACTTAGAAACAGGGTCATACAGAGAGCATATATAGAAAGGATACGCGGGATCCACTTACATCATCGAACGAGAACGAAGATCCTCATCCCTCAACTCTCAGCTTCTATTCACTCGCTTCTATTCAATAGTGGGAAAGGCCAGAGGGTTGAGAATTGCTTTCTCCGCCGATCTTTCCTTACATTCGAGGAGCTCTCGCTCTTCTCCTTGACAGTAGGATTATTCCGCCTAGAAGAAAGAAAAAAAGATAGAAGCATTCAGCCAAGATTCCTATTAATTAGAAGGGGGGCTTCCTCGAAGCAGTTGAATGGAAGACAAACTCTCACACCGCTTCGACTGTGAAAAGAGAGAAGCTGATCTAGAGGACCCCTAAGAAGAAGAGGGTTAGGGGCACCTATGAAAATCACTTTATATAGGAAGACATTAGCCTCTCAGCGAATCTAACCGCACTCCGATCGGAACAGGATTGAAGCCTAAACAACAAGATCCGAGCAGCAGTTCATTCAGTTTGGATTTACGGAACCTTACTACCCCAGAGATCAATCTTCAGGCGGTGGAAAAGACATCTTCTAGAGATGGAACGAAAACGAACCTAAAGGACGGCAGAAAGTCAAAGGGCTTAAAAGACTTCACACGAAACTAACCATGCTTCTTCTTTTCTGTTTACTCACACCTATGAAAAGAGGAATTTATACGGCAGTCAAGGGCTCTTAGAGGATATACATTTACATCTCTCTCTAAAAACCGGACATCTATCTTTTCATTAACCGGAATATACTCTACCTTCCTTTATCTTTACGATCGGGAAGCCACGAAGGAACTCATATTACTTTCTATCAGGGACTTATATGAAGAGCTTTCTCCCGGGCCACGCCAGTGGTCGAGCTTAGGATCCTTACCTCTTAGAACTCTGCTCTTTAACCTGATGGGGGAGTCGTGAATTAGTTGTGGTATCCTGTACTGTAACCGGTACTTGATCATTGGGTAGTGCCCGACCTGAGTAAAGTTGTAGTGATCCTTCCTACCGAAAAGGTTGGAAAGTCTCTGAGGCTGAAAGCCGAGGATGGGAATATGGTTGACCCAGAATTGACATAATAAAGACGGCCCAACTTCATCACCAAAGGAAGGAAGTGCCCATTCGAATTATCAAGATCCGGCTACCCAAGTAAGAAAGATTTCTAATAACAAAAAAAGCGAGGAGAGCGGTCTACAAGAGTAAGCGAATGGTTAATTCACTCAAGTCTTTCTTGGAAGTGGAAAACCAAAAGATGCTATGCTGCCTACCAAAGAACGCATGGATAAGTGGGCGAGCAAGCGAAGCCCCAGGTTCGGAAAGAATAGTAGGTACCGGAGTAGTAGATACCAGAATGCTTCTTGAGCAGCGCTGGGAGAAGTGAAGAAAAGGCAAATCTTTGAGAAGGAAGAGCGCTATCCTAGTCAAGAAGAGAAGTTCTCGAGATATCTATGGTGAACCGATGTTGCTTAGGGCGGGTGACCATCTTATGATTGAAGATAAGCACCGAAAGTCAGAGAAGTGAGGCGTTCGGAACCTATTCTAGTAGAGGAACCAACCCTAAGAAAACCTGACCAAAAGATAGCTACGTTCCCGTCACTAACGTGACTTCGGAGTATGTGGCTGATCCGCTGAGAAAAGACGGGAAGGCAAACAGAAAGTACCACTTTTCTTAAGTTAAGATGAATCTATTGAAGAGTCAAGGTTTCCAATGAGCACGGATGAGGCGAAGCATCGATCCCTAACAAGCGAGGTAAGCGCCCGGATACAAAGGAATCTTAGTCTATGTCTTGGTCACCCAGAAAAGTATTCAGAGATAGTTGAATTGAGGGACCTCTACTTTACGTACCTCTGTAGTCTTAAGAGAAAGTAATACACTCAGTATCACCGTTGGAGGATTTAGTGGAGGATCTAGGGCGTTAGCCCGAAGCCCATAGAGAGAGAGAGTCAAAAGCCTATAGCACTGCAGGAAGACCAAGGTCTCGATCGACAGATCTAGTGGTCAGTCACCGTCAATATTTGATTCTACGGCCAATGCTGCTAAATTAAAATAGCAATTAAACCATGTTCCTGGGGAAGCCCTAGCCTTGAAACAAGGGGCTTTACTAATATAGAAATTGAAATCAGATAAAGATGCCTAGTCTGCGCTGTTAGAATCCATTGGAGAAAGGCTTGCTCACTTCTTCATCTGTGAGATGATCGTATTATAATAATTTAGAATAATGGGATTGGACCTTGCTTCGATCCCCTCTTTAAGAGACTCCAGAAACTCGTTGACCCATAGATGTAATAGATGTAATAGCCGAAATGAAACTCTTTTCCTTTACGCCATAGGAACTAGTATAGAATTATAAAAGAGGTCTTTCCTTTACGTCGTAAAGAGAAGCATGTGCCTTCCACCTATCCTTGCACGTATAGCAGGGCTTTAATAAAGAACGCATCGGGCAGCGAGCGGAAAAAGAAAGTAGATTGAATCTTGGTAATTGAGTGAAGAAGCTCTCAGCGAAGAACAACCCCTAAATCTCGGAAGTATTGAATCGGGATCCTATCTCTTTTGGTACACTCGAGTCATAAGGTGTGTACAGACAGACAGGCTTCCTTTCGAAAGGCTAGGCACCATTTGATCCACCTCATATGATGGGTATAGGCTAGTTGAAAGGAATGACCTCACGTCAAGCGAACGGCATCAAGGAATCTCCGTTTTCAACCTTTGTGGCATCGGTTACAGCTGGCAAAGCTAACCTCTATCCATAACAAGAAAGAAGAATCTCGATCTAATTGGAAATTTCCCATCACCTTTTTTACTTGTTGACTTGGCTGGTTCCTGTTTGTCAAAGTGGCTTCGTCCGCCCTTCCCCAGAAAACTACGATTAAAGCTGGAGTAGATAGATCGACCAGGCAAACTTCCCCTTCCTAGCTTGGACAGGATCAAGTCATTCGTAGTTCGCAAAGGATTCAATCCAGCCCCAAGCCGCGGATTCTTCCTCATGGGAATTTCATCCATGCACGTCACACGAATAGCTTTATCACCCACTATCGGTTCTCCAGTAAGGAGAGGGATGATGCGGTCTAAAATCTTAGACATAACTTTGTGGTATTCTAAACAGTTTAGTAAGTTAGCCACAAAGTATGGCAATCCTCCTATCATTTATCCAGCCTCAGCTCGTTACCTTGCTTTCACCGCTTTGTTAATAAGTAGGGGTTAATTCATGGTGAGGAGACCCCTACCAATCTTAGAAAGAGTACTCGCTGGGGGAAGTCTCTTTAATCAACTGCTGATAATGAAGGAAACCTTTAATATTCGTGTAATGGGAAGCAAAATTTTATTTAAACTCTATACATTGGATAAAGATTTTAAAGGGTATTGTAGACTGTCAAACTACCTAGACATGGTTAAAGCAGACTACCATTGGGTAGAGAGGATTAAAGCAGACTACCATTGGGTTAATATTGCGATTCGCATGGGACATTCAATATTTTATATATTACTACCAACCTTTATCTTTAAACTCAGTCTTTTTTATTTGAGTGATATAATAACCCAAGACGTCCTTCAATCCATTAAGGACATCATACAGGAATGGTCTGAGACGAGAGAAGCTAGTGATGTGTGCGATAAAATAAAAAAGATAATAATGGAAGGTGTAGATGATACAACTATGCGAGAAAGTACATCTGCGGGTCCGAGCCTTGAAGAGCTAAAAAGAATACCTCATAACAACACTAAAGCTGTCATAAGTAGATTAGTGATTGGCAGCCTAGCCGCTTGTATATTGGTTTCTCTCTCCGTGGATCTGATCAATTACAAGAATCTTATTCTTTGAACTTCCCACAATAAAAGTGCTCTTACACTAAGACTAGTAAGAGTCTCTAAGACCTATAGGCCCATTAGACTGAATTAGTCAGTCTAGCAATTATATGTCCTTTAACGGTAAGAAGTGATTGGTCGAGTGTGTGACTAGCATTGTTCATTAGGAATGACAGCGGTCTCGGGAATCTACTCTACTAGTTGCAACGCGTGTTCTTGTGGAATAGAGCATTGCATTGCGCAGGACGGGAAAGTTTCTTTTAGTCTAACCTTCGCATGAGCTTTTCTTGTTCTTGACTTCAAATTTGAATTGCCTTCTCGTTTCGTTTTAGCTTATATTAAGTGCACCTCTCCCTACTTGATGATTCTTTATGGACACTCGTTTCTTGCAGGGATCAGAAGCTGAGAGATAGCCGTACACTCTGAAGTGGTAGCTTTTATATACTTTCTTTCTTTAAAGGCGTACATCCTGAATTCATTTCTATTATAAGGATGCTATTGCGCTTCTTCCTTGCGTTGAATAGTAATCTTGGGTAATGGGTATAGGCCCAGATCAATATCTATTTTTATTTGAAACTGATAGAAAGAAAAAGCCCTGCGGTGGGAAGAGAACGAAAAGTGTTATTACAAGCTTTGAGAGTCCCGGAGTTGAGCTGTTTGAGTGGACATGAGTAGTTCTTCACTTCAGAGTTTTCTTTGTTAGGAGTATTCATCTCTTAATAAACCCGTCGCTTTCTTCTGGTCCTTGCCTTCCCTTGAGCGTAACACGGAATTGATCGATTTGAGAAGTTTGCTACCGCAGGTCCTTCTATTTAGTCCATGAGGGTTCTCTCGGCGCTGCTTTCATTCTTGTTCACCAAGACGTAGCTGATCAGAAGATGATACTGACCGCGCGGAGGAGTTGGGATCTTGAGGTGACTACCGTAGAAACAATCAAAGATCTTATTTAGTACCTACCTATATTCCATACATATAAAAGCTGCGGGCAAGGCTTAAAGCCGGATAGCTTGAAGCTTAAGGGCTCTCGGAATTCCCTTTCAAGCGAGCTACTTTACCATATTCTGAATTCAATGCCTTCTCCCGCCTCAACGGTTTGTGTAGCCGGGCTGATTGAAAACAGTTTTCAATCTTGACATGGTTCACTTCCGCCAACAACCAGCCAGTCCTCCCACCTCCCGATCAATTAACGGAAACACCCAACAGCTCAAGTTTCGCCTCCTGCTAAGACCTTCTTCCCGGGGGCATAGCTTAGCAGCAAGATTCTCAGCTGCACTTTTGGAGTGAATTAATTGGCATTTATGCAAAGCGAGAAGTACCCCCACAACCATCCTTCACATTCAAAAAAACATCAATAGCAGCTGCTGGAGGTGAATGAAAGTCAGCTTATCGCGCTAAGAGAGGATTAGGATTAGGCAAGCCGGGCCAGATCGTATAGGGATCCTGTCTAATATACGTATATTCTAAATTTCTCGTATATTATAATTTTTTCAAGTGGTCACGAATATCGAAATTAGAGCAAAACAGCCTTAGAGGTACCGGTTGATCACAATCCTAAGTTTCAGCAAGAAAGAGCTTCTCCCCAGGATGAAGATACAGAGCAGAGAATCAACCACACCTATGGCCTTTCTTTAAAAAAATTGGTTCATGCGGATACATAAGTACTCTTCATTACGGCGCCGGAGAGTCATGTGACTCAAGTACAGAGAACAAAAGGACTGTCAATGAGCATCCAGCTTCACCAAGAAATTGGTACCATTCTCCTATATTATATAATGACGACTCCTGATTTTACGAATCCAACTCTGATTCTTCATAAAACCACCTCTGGACAGTACGACTCAAACTGTACTGAACCTATATCACTTAGCTCTTATTGCGACATTACGCACTCATTTCCATGAAAGCAAACTGTCACTTGAGCAGCGACCCAACTGTGATATCGAAAGCTGGGGATTCGAGTTCTTCTTCCTAACATCCGACCAGAGAGAGGACCAGAAATAAGTAAAATCCAGCCAAAGACTTTCCTGTCTAAAGCTCACTACTGACTTGAGTTAGAAGAACCTGGTTCGCTACGTCGACCTACATGAAACTAAAGGCTATTGTAAAGCGGATTCTTTTCATTTCTGATACCTTGAGTACCGTACCCCTCGCAATCCATTGTTTCAAAAGGGTGTGCCCCGAAGCCCAAGTCAAGTTCAGTCATCGAAACGAGGATAACCCAGTCCTTAAGGACAGAAAGAAGATAAGTAAACAGTGGAACGAGATAGGCAGAAAGAACATTCATTAGTGGAGAGGGATTAGTGTCAATAGCGAGGGAGAGTCTCATCAAAGGTAAACAAAGAGCGATCAGAATAGTAAAGAAAACCCGACGTAAGATTTGTTCAAAATTACTCGAAAGAATCTTTCTATCTTTAAGAAGCGGTCGCCATAACTGTTTCATGTTATTTGCAGTTATTTAATAAGCTTCCACCACCTCCGCGGTCATGATGACAACCTCTCCTGTGGAGAGTGGGTCTTCCGCAACACCCCATGCGTGCCATACAACAGTATGACAACCGCTTCTTAGAGATAGACCAAATCCGCATTTCAAAAGCCTGGGATCCTGTCCCTTTTTCTACTTTTGAAAAGGGAGAATTACAGAATTACACTGATATATATCGTTTTTTATGATATATATCGTTTTTGGCTCGCAATAAAGCGGATCTAGCAACTAGTAGTCCTATCTATCCAGACACAATATCTTGAGTACCTATGATGGTGACTAATAAAATAAGACTCGGAACCAAAAACCAGACGGGGAAGATCATAGCGAAGAAGTCGAGACCCAACAAAAGAAGTAAACCTGAAGTGTCGCGAAAGACTGGAATGGGAAACAAAACGGAATGTACCGGATTTTTAGCACGTGAAACCATCAAACCAGAGACCAAACTGAGAGTTAGCAGCATAAACAAAGAACAGGGCACAATGAGAAAAAGTTACGGCTCCCGTGCATCTTTTAGCAGGGGAACTATGGTATTATAAATGAGGTTGTTGTTATAGGAAGTCGTTGAATCAAAGTTTTGTTTCAGGGCGTTCTCCGCTGCCCTTAGAGTTTTCATTTGCACATTAGTATTGGGGGTTGTCAACCCCACATCGCGGAGAATTTCCCGTTGCAGTTTTTCCAGGAACATATTGGAGCCTATAGTATTGGAAGCCCCCGGAAATTCGTTACGAAGATCTTCCGCGTACCGTTCTAGATACGCGAGGACCCTTTCCAGGGCCATATCGCGTATCTTTTCAAAAAAGTCCTTTCGTTGACGGTCCCTCCCCCCTCCCTCGGCAGATGACGAAGATGCATTGGAGGCGGAAGCCCCCCCACGCACCATAAATGTAAGTTGCGCGCGAACCAAGATCCGGGCTACGAAAACCAAAATAAGAATGAGGAAGAAAAAGAAAAGAATCCCTACATTCTCATTCTCAAGATTCAACGCTATTCCTTTCACACCGATGACAAATTCAACCATTTCCCCAGCTTGAATCTCGTTCAATCCATAAACACGTGCAATCCCATCTCCAACTGAGGCCACTAGACCGATCTCATCTACTTGAAAATTCGTGTAAAAGTTGGTAATTCGACTTTCTAATAGAGTCGTAAGTTCCGCAGCTCTTGTAGAGAATTCCATTTTAAAAAAGAAAGAGTTAAGGGAGAATTCCACGGATATATATATATCGTTTTTTATGATATATATAGTTTTTGGCTCGCAATAAAGCGTATCTAGCAACTAGCAGTCCTATCTATCCACCTCTCCAGACACAATATCTTGAGTACCTATGATGGTGACTACATCCGCTAGCATGTGATGTTTGGACATAAAATCGAGTCCTTGTAAATGGGCAAAGCCAGGTGCTCTTATTTTACAACGGTAAGGACGATTGCTTCCATTACTGACCAGAAAGACACCAAATTCTCCTTTAGGTGCTTCAACTGCGGTATAGGTAGAAGAAGCTGGTACGGAAAAACCTTCTGTATAAAGTTCGAAATGGTGAATTAAGGATTCCATGGATAGTTTCATTCGACATCGTGATGGAGGACATAGTTTACGATCATCGGCTTTGATCATGCCACTAGGCATTTTATTAAGACATTGCACAATGATCCGAACACTTTGTCGCATCTCTTCAATACGAATACAGTAACGATCATAGCAATCTCCTCTGGTACCTACTGGTACGTCAAAATCCAATTGGTCATAAACATCGTAAGGTGCTGCTCTTCGCAAATCCCAGCATACCCCTGAACCTCTTAACATTACACCACTGAATCCCCAATCCTTTGCTTGCTGTGCAGTGACAGTACCAATATCCACTAATCGTTGTTTCCAGATACGGTTGCCGGTTAACATCTCTTCTAATTCGTCGATACGAGAGGCAAATTGTTGTGTAAAAGAATCAATATCTCGACATAAGCCAAGAGGCAGATCTTGTGCCACTCCACCTGGTCGTATGAAACTGGCATGCATCCTGGCTCCTGAGACTCTTTCATAGAATTCCAACAATTTCTCACGCTCCTCAAAAGCCCACAGAAACGGAGTTAATGCTCCCACATCCATAGCATGAGTAGTTAAAGCAAGTGAATGATTTGAAATTCGAGTTATTTCACGGAATAACACTCGTATATATTGAGCTCGTAATGGTACCTCGCAATTCAAAAGTCTCTCTACGGCTGAAGAATGAGCGTGTTCTTGGGCCATCATAGAAACATAGATAGGGTCGACGACGGAACGAACAACGAAACTTTACGACAGCTTTTTCGTACACGTTCACTTGCATCACATACACAAGTGCTCTCTGAACCGTGCAATAAGGTTACCCATAACACGGCTCTCCCACTTGAGTTACCTTAGCCCCAGGCCATGCTATTCAATGATATTGGAAAAATGGCAGCGTAACGTATTGAAAGGTATGGAAAGCGTTTCGATAGGAGCCCAACTTCCCTCTTTGCTTTGTGACCTCATCACTTCAATTCAAGCGCAAACCCATTTCTTTCTTAGTGGAGGTGAAGGCCATAAGATAAGATTGCCCTCCCGGTAAGGTAGTTTACTGTCTGACTTGTGAGAGTTATGAAGAGAGGAAAAAGGTGTTGTCATCTATCTCGACCAGTTTCCCGAGGCGTTGGAAATCCAGACCGGCTCAGAGAATCACAGGTCCTTTGGACCCTTCGTTTCGCCAACAAAGAAGTCATCTATCCCATTCCCTCCCTGCCGAGCCGCCTCTCTTCGCCATTCGAAGTACCACCTCTGCCTTCCCTTTCTATAACATACCCAGTCGCCCCCACTGCTCAAGTAAGTGCGCGACTCCGTATGAGGACCTCCTTCCCTTCTGCCCACTCTCCGTTCACGCGGTTCTCAAAGCAGAGGAGGACGGGTGGGCAGCAGGTACCACGAGCCCTCTGTCCCACACATCTATCCAGAAGCAAGTGTAGTTCACCGGTTCCACCGAATGCTCCTATCTCTCGGCAAAGATATTGTGTGAGTGTGCAGTTATGCTTCGGATGCTTCGCCATAGAATAGATCGACCCAGTTCCCGTTCTTTTCCGGTGCACTCGCTTTATATCTCCGACACACAAGGAAGGACGCGGTGGGAAGGAAGCAGCCCTAGCCTCTGTCCGGCCGATCATTCCGCTGGCATCTTGCATTCACGCCTTCCGTTTGACTGCCACTGGGGGATGTAGTTGTAGATACGTTAGTCTTAGTGGGTCGTTGGCTCCACCTGTTATCTCCTTCTACGACATGCTGTTGTCGTCGCCATATTCCATATGTCACTTAGTCATCTCTGCCTCGCTGCGGGGCAGCACCTCCGAAAGAAACGGAGGACTTCATTCAGTGACTCCGCGATCGCCCTCTGAACGATCAGAATAAGGTAAAGCTTGAAGATAAGTTTTGTACTCTATTAATTTCTCAGTCCCTCTAGTCGGGTGGGCGCCGGCCGGTCTTTCGACCAGATATCCCCCTAAAAACCGTACGTGCGGGTCTCCCCGCATGCGGCTCACGCCATTCGAGGTGGCCCAGCCATTCGCAAATCCTGTAGTGAAATTGAGACTGCTCGACCTCGGGCGTGTAGGCAGCGCTGTCTGTCGTACCGTTGACTCTATCTATTCATTGAATTTACTTTTTTACATTTGGCTCGCTCCCCAAGAATTCATGCACTTCCCTTTACTTCATAGGGCCTTCTCTAATAGGGGAAAAGCCTTCCATTTCCGTCAAATGACCCGGCCTCCCCTAGCTCTTCCACCGTCCGGGCTCCCTTTCCTCCCTATGCTATGCTCCCCCGGCGCAGGCCTACCACGCTTCGCGCCTGCGGCGTTTTCGCCAGACGGTCTTTGCCAGTAGTGCCATCCTCCCCGCTGGCTGTATAGGCGGGTGTCCCTCGCTGCTGCGTTCTGTTAGGCTATGGATTACAGGAACAAATGTAGTTGAATGAGACAGCAGGCGGGTTACACGTTCCACTGTGCCGAGATATGAGGTGCAGGTGGTGATGATCACCCCGGGGTATGCGCTAGCGCCCTTGACAGGCACTCCAGGACCCGCCAACGCTCGTGAAAACCCGGGTCGGTCGGTCCTCCATTCATCCGACCGGAGGTGTGGATAACGAGGCCACCTTCACAACCTTCTCCCTTCTGTCCCTATGTTGTAGTAAGGTAGGGCGGTTCGCTTGAGTTGCTCAACCGCCCCTTAGCCCGGTGCTCATGACGCGCTACGGAATCTACACCGTGCCGGGGGACCAAGCAGGGCATAGCTAGCGGCATAGGAGCCGACTCGGCGTCAGCGGCTTCGTGCCGCACTGGAGTGATCCAATATGTGGTTCCGCACGTTCCACCACTTCTCCGTTCATTTCCAATACTGATCGTGAAACACCATGAGCAGCAGGATGTTGAGGTCCGGAATTCGAAGTGAAATTTTTGATTTGCCCGTTCCTAGTCGTCATGGGAAAGAAAGGCAGAAATAAGAAAGAGATTATTCCCTGAGAGCTTGTCCATTACCACCAGTATCAGAAATGCATCTCCTTCGCCCGCGCGAGCCCGCCCCATTCGACACACCCCGCCTGGGTGGGAGGGCTATTCAGAATTACAGACAGATGTCTGAATTCTGAATAGCGCGCACCACCCTCCTATACGGAATAGAATTCCGCGTTCCAGTATTGTCTATTTCAGACAAATACCGACGCAGGGTTTGTGCCGCTAAAGGCTCTCCCCCTCTCTTGTAAAAGAGAACGTCACGGACCTCGAACCGTTTCCGGATGAGAGCCCCCGCACGATAACCATCGTCGACGAGTGCTGCTTCCACCCGTTTTTCGAGCAGCATTTTCAGCTCGAGGATGTCCATCCGCCGTGTGACGTCCTCCCAGGTAGTTCTCCTTAAGAACTGCACACCGAGCCCGGCGTTAAGTTCTTGCCGCCTAATGGGGTCGGGTATGAGGGGTTGGGCCAGTTCCGGAATTACCGGTGGGGGCGGCGGCGGAGAGGGGGGCGCGGGAACCTCGGCCTCGGCGGGCGGGGCCGGGTAAAATTCGATCGGAGGTGACCCAATCGCCGGCTCGCAGAAAGCCGTTTTAGACGGCGCTACAAAAAACACCCAGATAAAAAAAAAGGGAATAAGCGCAAAAGAGGCACTTGAATGAAAATAAGAGTCAAAAAACTTATCTCTTTTCATTTTCAGGATAAGCAATGGAATGACGATCAAATTGAATATGATCATAATCCCCAAGACTCCTGGGGACCCGAAGCCACAAAATACAGGTGGCTCGCTCGGAACAAGTTCCACGGGGCCAGAAGTGAGAAATAGCCATTCTAGAACTTTTACAATCATTTGGTTTGGTTCATTCTTTGACTGCTCTGCTTCCCAGAAAGACTTGTAAGAAATCGCCGGTTGGGTTGGTCCAACCAAGAAAGACATGGGACGACTTTACCATTGCTTGGGCTAAGTCAAGCTTTTTTCTGAGTTAAGTAAAGACTGACTACCTATAAAGATCTCCCATTTGACACTTTCTATATATCTGTCTCCATTATCGGCTGCATGCTATCTCCGATAGAGCAATGGGAGGTTACACAATTCCGAATCCACTATTACAGATTACAGTAATTTTTAAAAATGTCTTTATCCATGGGCAATGAGTTTATAATGTATTAGACGTATCCGTTCCCTATTTATATACATTATTTCCGTATTAGCTTAGTTTATGCATGGCGAAAGGGAGCATTGGAATGGTTTTAGCTCCCTGACGAAAAAAAAACTTAACTTCAACCCCCAGACACTTTTTTTTATATAAATATCTATAAGGGATTCCTCTCTATATGGCTCGTCATTGGTCCTTCGCAAGTGCGCTCCGCGAGAACTGTACATCTTTCTTAGATGAGAACACGCAGACGCAGCAGTGCCTCAACTAATAAGCAGAGTGAAACAATAAAAGCAAGCGTGCTTTTATTATACGTTAGACGATGCCACCTCCCACTTTACTTTAGTCCACCCGGCATAACCGCATTTCAACCAACCGACTAACTTGCCTCTCCGGGATGAGAACCCATGATTTGATCTGCTAGATTGAACGCCTGGATCATGCCGAGAAGAGAAGGTGAAGAAAAGACTTTCGGAACCGATCGGAGGAGTATTTCAGAATCCATCCCCGCCTTTATTGAGAAGGAATAGATATAAAGGTTGGACATCCATCGCTGCCGTGATGACGCGGTTGAGTCTTAATTCGATCCACCATCCGAGGCCAGGCCGATCAAACCTATCCCTTTTTAGGTTCGATTCATGAAGTGATCCATAAGCATCAGTAAAAGCAGAAGCATATCCGGAAGGCGATACCAACAGCAGTAGAGAAAGACTCCCGCTAATAGAAAAAGAAGCATATCCGCCGATGATAACGAGAGCAGTACCGATAGCACCAATAGCATCCTTTCCAGTTCCCTTTACTAGTAAGGGGAGCCGTCACCAGGGCCTATGATCCAACCCCATACCGAGATGCCCTTATGATGATGGGCGTGATCCATAGCGGCTAGAAGCAGTATCAGTTGAAGCTATGGAGCACCCCTTCCAGCTTCAGATCGATATTGAGTTCCATATCCTGTTACATATATTCCAGATGTAGAGACAGATCCAAAGCCATTTGATCGAGGTCGAGTAGCTATAGCAGATCCATTTAGAGAGCGGAACCCCGTTCTGGGTACACCCATTTTAGTAGCAACTGCCCCTAAGCCGGTAGGTCTCGTTCAAAAGCCACTTTAGTTGATGTGTCCCAATCAATGTGCTCGGTAATGATGTTGTCATCACTGATGCGCAAGTTGCTGAAGTTTATTTTCAGTATCTTCAGAAAGAAAAAAAATATCTGATTTCTGACACTGGTGCATTTGAGTTTGCTAAGCGCTTTTGCGTCAAGGGGCGTGGATTTATATGCCATGGCTGCAGGTTGTTTGCTTGCTTACCATCATCCATATGGTGGCTATATGTAAAAAATATCCATTCATTACGAAGGTTCTCTACCTTAGTAAGGATAGGTGGTGGAGGGGTCCTTGCCAAACTCAGTCATACAAGATCTCGTCACTTTGAGCGGGTTCTTGCTATGTACACCAAGCCTTCTTGAGGACCTAAAGAAAGACCTGGTGGAGCATCCATATATACTTCTTCTTTGAATAGACACAGTAGATAATTGATATACAAATGATTCATATGACTTGGATAATCTATGGGATGAGACATGGTTACTGATGGGGTATTTGGCTTTGGCATTGATAGTGGGGGAGTCTTAGGGTTTTGGTCGTCCTCGAGTTGTTCGAGGGGGTAATTGATATCTTGGGGTTTCATGTTCCTGTGATGGTTCAGCAGGTTCAAATAAATCATTTAAATCATAAACAATGTCCAGATGCGAAGGCCGCTGGCAAACGTCCTGTAGGGATACGCTCTACCATAAAGTTTTTCACTTCACTTTCTCGACCACCTTATGTCACTGCGTGGACATCAGCCTACCCCCTTACTCTACCATTATTAGAGGGCTATTCCATTAGAGATGTATGACCTAAAGACAGACTTGTGAGCATTTCAGTATACCACTTCTCAAAGAAATATCGGAATAATATATTTATCACCTAGATGTTATATTCCCCTCTTCGTGATAATCTCCTTATCGCTTAGATGTCACTTTATTCCGAAAGTACGAGTTCAGAGATAGGATCTTAGCAGAAGTCAGAGTCAAAACAGTCCCTATACTCTTGCATGACTGGACCACTAATCCTACGTAAACTGCATCACTTGATCCGGAGACCGCTGTATCACATCCAGATAAAGGTGGTGGGATCACTAACTCTGTATATAAGCTGTAGAATGCTCGGCCGCTCTAGTACACATGCTAGTACACCGAAGCGAAGTCGTCAAGCAAGAGTCTCCTTAGGTCCTCAATCCTCTGGGCGACGCTCATATGTGGATAAATGGAAGGGGCTCCTTCCCCTTTAATATATGGAGTCCTTACATTGGATTAGTCAATCAGCTCGGAAACACCTGCTTTTTGTCCTGTTGACTGTCAGTCTCATTCCTGTTCAACTCAGTAAGCTTGAACGAAAACAATTCCAACCTTTCTGACGCGAGTGGTTGATGCGCGAGCTGAGTCTAACACCCTAGATTGAAAGCTGCCTTCTCCCATATAAAATGGGTTACCAGAATCGGTGAATGAGCTAGAACAGATAAAAGATGAGAATGAGAACTCTGAGAATGCGCTTGCTGATGATGAACACTCACCCGATCGAGATGTTAATTCATATCTTTGAATTCAATCAAAAAGTAGAATTTGGTTTGTGCTGACAGATTGATTGAGAGATGGAGCGAGCTCAGTTCAGTCAGACTGTCACATCTCTAAAGAAGGCTCTTTCGAATCAACTGATGTGAGACTCAAAAACAGATCAGGATTGAATGAGCACTCGGCTAAAGGCAAAGCGCCTTACTTGAACCTTCCATTGGGACTAGCCCATCATTAGGACTTGGTGGCATCGAAAGGCCTGACAACACTAAATCTAAAAGAAAGCGGACAACCTTCGTCGCCCTACTCGCATGGGCACAACGGGTCGAAGTCCCCAATCAGTTTAACATTTGGTTACTCAGGAAAGAGAATAAAACTGTAGAAGGATATCCCATAGGAGCAAAGGACTCTCGTTCGTTCTTCGTTCCGTGATACCATTTTCAATATCATATCAATAGCGCCCGAGGGCTTGAGATCCTTAAAACATGGGTTACTAGCAATCGAGAGCCCTTCTTTGAAGTAGAATTCGAGTTATCAGCTGTGAAAACCAATCAATCTGTGTACTCATAATCAGGTCACACCAATCAAGGTGGATCTCTCCCCTTTTATCTGTCTTTCAAATGTGATCCAATTGTCTTGTCTGAAAAGAATGGAAAAGAAGGATGACCGATCCAAACCAAGTAGGTCTTGAGCAGAAGCATCCGATGATCAGATCTCAGTCTATCGATTCTATGGCCTGTTCCATCTATAAGAATATCGAGTTTAAAGCATCTCACTCGGTATGGTTCTAAAAGAGAGTAGATATAGTCCCGTCAAACAAATAGGGCTAGGAAGAAAGAACCTAGACATCATACTAGCCATACAGGAATAGACAGATTTACTATATACCCCTGCGTCTTCTTCCTCGATCTCGATAAAGTAATTAAATTGAGAATACCTCCTCCGCTTCTCGTAGCAGGGTCAAAGCTAAGTCAAGACTAAGTCGACTATCTCTTCTCGCTTGCAGCTCTTGTTAGGTCATTTCTGTCTGCGATCGTGCCTAGGCGAGCAGTTCCTGAGCAGCTATCTCCGACCAAGCACTCTAGATTTTTTGGTAATAAAAAAAAGTCGTGGTTCGTATAGAAATGGATCGTGTACTTAGAGGTGATCCCAGGTGCCTCCAACCTTGGGGTTGTAGGAATCAAAGGTCCCGCCAGTGTGATAATGATAATAAAGGCTGCAAGCTCCCGCGGCTCCCTGCCGCAGTAACGAGCCACTCCACAAGAAGCAAAAAGGAGTTGCAGGGACAGATCAATTCCCTCTGGCGGGGAAGAAAGACTTTCTCTTGAACCAAAACTCAAGATGATCCCCGGAGAAATTCTTTCTCTAAAACCGATCTGATCCACAGGTCGTTCTGCCGGCAGGAGAAGAAATCTCTGTAGTGTGCAGTCCCGGGTGGTGAAGCAGAGCAAGCAGCCCTCGTTAAGATAGGAATATCTATTAATAATAGAAAAGACGCTATTTTCATTCAACTGTGCTTGAAAGAGAGAGGTTCTGAAAGAAGGTAAGCCCCAATTCCACTGAAAGATTCAATTCAGTCAGCTTGGCTTTTTCTCTAGTTTGCCTTTTTGTCTACCTTCTTTAGTCAATGTCGCATTTCGGTTAGATCTCCTAATGTAATGAACGATAAGATGCGGTGAATCAATCAGTATTAGCGTAGGATAGATAGAATCTACTGCCTAATTTGTTTAGCTTATCGATGTCCTTAGCGTTTCACACTAAGCTCTTCGATCCTTCACTCCAAGACGTGTATCATCCTTTCCTTTAGAGTTTTCATTAATATTAGGCTCACCCAAAGAGAGTATAGTCAGTCAAATGAGAATATTCCTATTGGTAAGTAGAGTAGATTCTAAGCCATGCGAATATAGTTTTGATAAAAGAAAAAAAAATGGGCGGTTCCGCGGTCATGTACTCCCGACGGTATACACATTCTCAGATGTTATGGCCAAATCCTGAACCAGATGAACTCTCCTACGAAAACACATATTTATTCGCCCAAAACCATAAAAAGCATTCCCCGGAAGCACCGAGTGGCCACAGAACTGCTTTCCTTGTCCCTGTGAATTAGTTACATGAGCATCTCTTCCGGGCTGAAGTGGTTGGCAATATCAGGCTAAGTCTCCGACTCGGTTCAACCTATATGATATAGAAGATCCTAAAATCTGTATGTTTCTAGAGATCTGAAAGAAGCGCTAGGAAATATTCTACTAAATGCACACGCAGGGCCAGGTCCTAGTCCTAGATCAGATTATGCCGGCTGCTCTTCAGTGGATGTTACTAATTCTCCCTCAACAGGAACTAATCGATCAACAGCGGATGCAAACTAAAAGATTTAAGACATGAAGGGGAATAAGCAGCGCTCTTGGCTGCCATAGTTGTTGTACGAGTAATAGTAGGTTGAATCAGAAGAGGACACATCGAATAGATAAAGGGAATTTCTGTTGGGCCAGATCGAGGTCTTAACGCGCCCGGGCTTTCATCACACCCCTGCAATGGTTCAACCTGTCACCCATATTTGATTCACCCGTAGTACCATACCAATAAAGATCTTTCAACTACGCCGTCCTAGCTCGGGTTACTAGCTCAACATACGGAACGGGGACGAATGCTAGGTTAGAATCCGATACTAAACTCTTAAAGGAGATCATGGTGGCATACGAATCACCTTATCTTGATACCATTGCAAGTGTAAAGACCAATCCCATCATGGCATGATAGGTCCATAAACTAGAGACGATTAGATAGCACCATCCGACTTCCTTAGCGAATACTAGCGCCATCCTCAGACACTGAAGTCAGTCGGAGATATAGATTCGATACAAGCCCCATAGGGATCATAATCTGGATATCCTCCGTTCAGCCCCTTTTCTAAAAAAGAGATTTAAGTTGCGGGGGTAAATACGAGGCTTTCTCTTTAGGATTTATTCACGCTTTATGGGCTTTGTTAGAAGTGGATCTCATAAAGTTATGGAGGAATGTTGGCATTGAAAATGCTGCAGTGGGTATTAAAATACCTAATGATTTACAAGCCTGCGGTTCGGGTAACCCTCCAGCCCCATTTTCGAAGTGTTCTTGCAGAACCTCTGGGTACTTATCCTTTAAGAAAGGCTCGAGAGACCTACTTGCCACGTGGCAAGAGGCCATTAGCCAAAAAAACAGTGATAAGATCTCAAAAGAAAGAAGAGTATTTGAATCTGGGTCCCCTATGATACTTGGCGCGAAGCCATGGGTCCTAAGGTAGATTGGAAGAGAAATCCGATCTCCACTCTTTCAAAGAAATACGAAGGCTATAAATAGGATATATAAACCTCACATATACATGCGCACAGGTTTTTTAAAAAATGACTTCACACTTGTAGCTTTGAAGAGGCACTCAAGTGCTTGAAGGAGAAATAAAGATAAGCTCTCCGTAGGGAGATAAAGTCCCCAAGAACCCAAAGGACATGGGATATGGGACGCGTGTCTAGTTCTAATTGGAAAGCATTTTTCTTCTGTCTCCCGCCTGACACAGTTTGACACGCGGTGATACCAGATTGGCTCCAAATCTATAGTTGTAGAAATAATATCATTCAAACAAGCACGCGGGAAAAAGCAAGCGTCTGATCAGATCAGATAGGCCAAACATCTTTTTCCTAAGCGAGGCCGGAGCTGGCGAGTGACGATTGCCCTATCTCTTAAAGGGGGGTTGGAACCGGGGAGTACTCTCTGACAGAATTGACGCTTCGCGTGGGCGCTCTATTATTGCCTCCTATTCCTGAGGGGGTCGGGGTTGCGTGGCGATACTCGCGAAAAACAAGGGACTATTTGCTCTTTGGGGTGGGCCTTTCGTACTCAAGGGAGAATTTTTGAGCGCACTAAAATAGGTTCAATATTCATGAAAAGCCAGGTTTGAAATGATCCATGTTACGGAACCAAGACAACCTATCTTACTAATAAAAAAATAAAGGGTTAAGGGCCTCCAACGCCTATAAATATAAGCTTCTTTCGGTCTCTCTTTGGCAAAGCGAACTTAGAAGTCGGCAAGAAAGAGCTTTGAGTAGCCATGGCTATCGCTAACAGACTTGCGATAATTGAGCAAGAAATACGTCAGGTGGAAAACGAGAAGCTCCAACGGGAGCAAACGCTGGGTGCGTTCTGGGAACATATGCCTGCTATCGATCCTATTATCATACGAGATCGTATGCTGTTTCTCCAGAACCAAATTCGCGCTCTCGAAAACAGGAAGGGGGCGCTGCTCCAAGAACGGGAGGGGCTCCTTGTGGAGGTTGCCATCCTCCGTGACCCACCCACTGGGGATGGGGAGACTGGAAGAAATTAGCAAGTGCTTAGCTCAGTTTCCAGCACTGTTCATTCTTATGTTTAATTAAGTTCGATGTCTTTTGTTAACTTAATCTTAATATTTTGTTAGTTAACTTTGCAATGTTGTGTGGCTGAAAGTTGTCTATGTGTAAGCTTCCTATTGGATGTACTCCTATGTATAAAAACTGTAGTGCTGGAATGAATAAGAATAAAAATCTGCTCTGTTCTAGTAAAATTTCAGATTTGAATTCTTTGTGAAATCCGGTTTTTTTACTTTCCATTCACTCGGATCTCTTCCGTTTCATCGATTTTGTCCGGATTCTCCTTTTCTTCCGAAAAAAGGGAAGGGGAAGGAGAGAGATCAAAAGCGGTGCAATAGAAGATTCAAACCGCAGATCAAAACAAGTAGAGGAAATAATAAGCCTTAATGATGAGAGATTCCCCGGTCCAAGCTTGAATTAAATATTCTTGTGATAATAACCTCATTCATAATAACATGTCTTGGATCGAGTAATTCAATACGAACTTTGCTGTTCATCATCCAGTGAGTGCGAATATGAGGTCTAGCAGAAGAAGAGGAGAGGTTCTGAAAGGAACACTTGCCCCTGACCGCCGAGAGTTGGCCTGTGCCGCAGACTTCGTTCCATAGCTTTTAGCAGAGTGGGAAGCCTGGGGGAGTGAAATGAATTAAGTAGCTTGTTTTTGCTTGTTGCATTAGAATCTTCTGGCTGCGCCTCCTAGGTATCGGTATTTTTTTTTACTGAGATTGTATTCGACCCCAAAAACCAGTAACTATCTTAATAGTAAGGAATCCCACAACTACATCATAATACAAAGGATCCGTTTCAATGGATCAATTTTTCCTTTCTTGCTTTTTTCTACATCTCTGACGTTGCTCCGGCTTGGGCTTGCCCGACCAGAATCATTAGGAGGTTTACTTGTGTTTGCCTGTGCCCCTATAGAGCAAGGGGCTGGATGTACCGTTTGTAACCCAATTGGATACCTCTATTAAGATCTAGAAACATATGGATTTCGGATGAACCACGGAAAGGACATTTTAAAATGAGCAGCTTCATCTCCGGCATGCCGAAAGGCTCATCAATCACATGATCAATAAATCTATACCTGCCCAACCCTTTCTGTTCACCATATTAATCTAGGCAATCAGATTCCGCGATCAAGGTTCAGAAGGACCATCCGATGCAACTAACTTGAAGGCTATTGAACCTAAATTAAATGGGAGGGACAGCCAATGAAGCAACAGACACCCGGCGGAACCTTTCTTCATTTCTTCGCTTTCTTTCAGAACCTCACCCTCGCGATGAACCCCTATAGATTCCTCAACTACTTTGAGTGAACCTTCTAAGACTGGCCTTGGGCCATCGAATGCTGTGTCTTACAAGAAGGGTCCAAGAAAGAATGTTAAAGGTAACTCCGGCTCTGGAGAAAAGACTACTAGGGGATCTAGATTTGGGGTTTTATCCACTTATGTGGGAGATGATAATGCTGCTTCTACTCAGAGTATCTCTGAGAAGGATATTCCTTATATTGTTAAGCTTTGAAAGTCCCTTCAAGCGAAAGTTATGCTTCATTTGGAGAATGTTGCTCCAGTTGGAAATAGTAAGAATAAGAGGAATGTGAATAGATAGTAAGGCTGCTTCTACTTCTGAGAAGATTGTGAAGCCAAACGTGCCCCAATCTGCTGCTGTGAAGCCTCAGGTGCCTCACAAAGGCTCTGTCAAAGTTCAAATGCCTATATCTACATCTACTAAGCCTAGTGTGGCTCACAATGTTCCTGATAAGACTGTAGATAAAGGTAAGTCTGTTAATTCTTCTGTGACAGTGACTTCTACATATACTAGTTCTAAACCTATTTTGTTAAGGGTGTCAAGAAGCTAGGTAAACCAAGGAAAGCTTTGAAGGAAATAACAAATGGGGTTGCTGTCAAGATTAGTTTGAATGACAATGCTCAAAGTAGTCAGGAACTGTATTCTTATTTTTGCTTTCATCAAGGTACTTCTTATACTCAACCAAAGGCACCTGATCCTGGATTGACTGAAATTAACTCTATCTCAGCTGCTATTGATTGTATGGGTGGTGTTACTGGTGCTGGATTGCCTGTTGTGGCAGAGGTAATATTTCTCAGGTGGATGTTCGCTAGCTCGCCTTGTCCACGGAACTTCTCCTGTTGAGAATCCTATCTTGCTTGACTGCGCGCATTGATTTGACTTTTAGTATCCGCTTAAGTGAGAAAAGTAAGTTGATTTAGCTTGAACCTTGAGCCATAGAAGAGGACCTTTCAGAAGGACGACTGGCTTTAGCCCGAATTAACCGAGAGTCAACCTATTTAACCTATTTTAAGGGGGATTCTCCATTTACTGTATCGTATCCTTTTCTTGTGGTGATGGAAATATATATGTAAGATTGTTGTAGAAGTTTCCAGCCTCACAGGCTTTAGATTGGACTATGGAACCGAGCGAAGACCTTTGAGATGGATATACCCCGGGAGAGTCCACTTATGAAATGGATCCGGATTAACCGCTTTCGACTGAGATGTAACCTTCGCCTTTGCTTTTCGTATTCTATGCGGCTTTCTCCAACTCTAATCTCAGGTTTTTCCTTCTCTATGAACTCTATAGATTGATTGATCCACAAAGAGATTGTACCTACTTCAGTATAAGTTTATCCTTAACCCTATGGCACTTCGTTGCTTGCTCCAGTGAGCTACCTATTTAATGAAAGGGATCTTATTCTCCTTTTTCAGTGTGTGTACACGCTTGAAAGCGGAAAAGATGAACTCAGACTAATAAAAGGAAACGGAAACTTATCTTCTGTCCCGTGCGTGCAATTTCCCTTCCTGGTGCAACCTAGACCACAGGAGGCTACCAGCCCCTTCCTAAGGATCTGATCTATCTCGTGGGACTCACTCCGGAAGTATAAACATTGAAGAGGTAAGGCTCTCAAATGCGAGCAAACCCGATAAAACAAACACATACTAGTTCAACTATGAGGACTTCGAAAGAGTACGTACTACGGGTCAGTACTAAAGGCTTCGTTAGCCAGTTCTCCTTTGTAAACCCACCAAACCTAGTATCAACACCAGAACATATTCGAAGCTATTCTGAATGTCGCCACCGGACTAATTGACCGCCCTATCCTATTATCATTCCTATGATTAGATCGCCCACGGGCTAAAACCTTCGCCATCGCCCTAGACTGCTAACAAAGATTCTAACCCTACAGGATCCTACCCTTCTACTAAACCTGACTTCCCGCTTAAGAAGTACTCGATTCCCGTGCGAGCTTTGAGAATCAGTCTACCCCTCTATAACACAATCTTTCTTCTAGTCTTGCTTTCTCAAGCCTATCCTACGTCCGGAATGGGATTGGGTCTTCTTTTTACGTCGAACCGGTAGGCCGGCTTTTGATAGCAACCCCTTGCCTGTAGGAAAAGTGTTCCATTCTTGGGTTCGGAACTTGAACGCATAGTTTTCTTTCCTCTCGTAGCTAAGGGTGTGGATGAAAAATGAGAGATAGACAGGCCACTTCACCTCAGGATACATCCAACAATGCACAATAATCTGATTCTGACCAACTCTGGAACTCCAGAGAACCAAACAAGGCCCGCTTTTCCGATCTTTAAGTACGGTTACCTATTTCCACATCCTGATTGGGTTAACAACATCTCTTATCCACCAGGATATGTAATTCCCTATTTTCAAGTGTACGACGGAGAAGGAAAGCCATACGAACTTTTTTTACTCTTCCTTCATCGATGTGGAGATAGAGCCAGAAGTGAGGCTTTGTGCCTTCGTCAATTTCCATTATCATTGACAGGTGCTACTCTTACATGCATGGCTTACGCCATAAAACCATTCCTACTTGGGATGCTATGGTCACAGCATTTCTAAGAAGATTCTTCTATAGATATTTTTTAGAAGGGAACCACGGGATTAGAAATGTTGAATACATCGGAAATGGTCAGGAAGAAGAGGAGCTGTTAGGAATAGAAAGGGACAAAGGGAAGATGAAGTCAATAAGCGTGAAGATACTTAAAACCAAGATGAATTTGACGAAGTCTCCATGATGAATTTTTTGAAGGTAGAGGCTAGTCTTATCATGGCAAATGGATCAGATTTCTGAAGAAATAGCCCAAGTCAACCAGATGGAGTTACGATCTGGCAAGAAATTACCTCCCGTTCCGAATTATGGAAAAAATCTTGTGCAAGAGTTGTCTCAGTCTAAGAATAGATCATCCCCCAATCCTGAAAGTCCCGTCCAGGATCATGGTCTAGCGCAAAATAAAAACCCAGGGGGGCATCCCTATAGACCGAGGTGCTGGGGGCACCCTCTCGAGCCAAAACGCAGTTACCCAACGAGGGAGACCACGAATGCTTGCTGGTCAAACATTAGCGGCTAATGGACAACATGTTCGCTATGACATATTAGCTCATCTCAAAAAGATTCCTGCACTCCTCAGCGTATACGATGCATTGAAGATGTCTGCAGAACTAAGGATGTCCCTAGTATACGCATTAACGAACCCAGAGGACTCTTCTAATGAAGTTAACCAAGTTGAGATGATAAATAGTGAATCAACTTATGCCGGCTTTGATCACGTTTACGGACGATTACTTGCAACCAGGACTCATTAAGCATAACAGGCCTTTGTTCATTTCAGGATACCTTAATGGATTGGAGATAACAAGAATCATGATAGATGGGGGATCGGCTGTTAATCTCCTACCTTTGAGAATGCTAAAACGTCTCGGGGGATTGCTATTCATCGATTGGCCCCAAGCAATCTACTTATATAAGGATTTCACCAAGAAAGGGCCTTATAAACAACATTACAGAAACTAATGGGACGAAATTGTGATAAGCCAGAGAAAACTTCCGCTTTTGGGATAAGGGCAATGAAGGTATGATTGAGATCCTACTAGAACATAGAGGACTAGTAGGAAAAGAAGTACTGTCTAACATCTACCGCATCGGCTCCCATAGAAATAGTTAGGTCTTGGTTCCCCGCCCACTCCTCGAATGGCTCAACATCATCCTACTCCAAGTGATTGCAATCACATATAATGCAACAAAGCCTCATTTCATAACAACAAGATGGGTAAGGGGATCACTCCTGGGAGAAAGCTAAGGATCTTTGGTAAGCCCTGTAAATGTAGGGCCAGTTTCCTGTAAGACAATGGAAGATCTAGTACCTGTTGCAGAAAAAGACTTCTTCCTGCCATCCAACTGCAGCTAAGCCCATTAAGTTCCAGTCTTCTTTTGGTCAGGAGTCCTAAGCCCTGGGAGCAGTCTCAGGGTAAGCCCCATAAGTTGCAGCAAACAAGTCAAATGGCAAAGCAGGAAAGACGGCAAGCGGGTGTCTAAGAGTCAAAGTACTAGGGCTTGCAGTTAATAAGAGTCTTGCCGTGTCTAAGAGTCCTCCCAATAATACCAGCGGGTGGATATTTACAAATGAAATAGCTTACCTGATTGTCCAATTTATCGACTCCTGCTACCTTTGCTAGTGAATCCCCTGCAGTTGCAGCTCTTCTCTTATCCGGTCTTGGTTTAGGAAGGGCATTTTCTTTCAGAAAGCACTCCGAGTGAAGAAGAAGAAGCTCATGGCACTGTCGGCATGTCGGAATAACCACTCTTTTCTCTTTCGACTTTTGATTACCCAGCTCGAAAGGAAGCTACTCTCTCTCGGGTGCGAACGAATAGGAAGAGAATTCATCACAAATTTACTAAGAGGCAGCATAGCCGATGCTGTCGGAATTCCTAGTCAAGGGCCCCGCCGTATTCAAGAACCAGAAAAGATCCGATTTACAAATATCCAATTCCAACTATGCTGTAATAGAGGATGGAGAAAAGCGGACTTCCTTTTCAATGCCCGGGCATTCATCCAATGCTTACTTTTAGACATAGCATTAGCCTATTTCCGCGAGTCAGAAAGCCTGATCCGTGCGCTGATCCTTCTATAGTAGGAAGACAAGATCGCAAGGGAATCACTAGTTCCATGCCTTCTACTTAGGCAACCCTAATCTGCGTATACTCACTCTAGCTAGAGCAAACTACCAAAGGATTCTTCCACTTCTGTAAGAGAGGCTAAAAGGTGCTCCGGTACGAAAGCATAAAATCCCTTGTCAGCTTGGTTCTTCAGTCAGATTCAGATCGGTGGGAATCTGGTACGAGCAAGCGTTGAGTAAAAGCTTTTAAGAAAGGAAGAAAAAAGTCGGGTCTTGGGTTGTGTTTCAAGTCTTTCAAGTATAGAATCTAAATGGATGAACCCTGTCCTACTTCAAGTTGACTACTGAAAGTTTAGATAAAGGTTTTTATCCCTAGATCTATATTAATAAAAGGTAGTCACAGAGGGTCTGGTACTGACCTCCAACCGAAGAAGGAGATAGTTCCCGCCCCAGGAATAACTAATTTTGGGATATCGCCTTTTTGCTTTTGCTTCTTTCTCCGCTCCGTAGCTAGGGTAATATATAAGTGCAGATTTGGGGACTCTCTCCGAAGGCCAACTTCTTTCGTTAGACAATCAGTTATGTACGATTCAACGGCCATTCATGGAGCCGAGGTAAGCGCTGAAATCCCTTTCTGCCTTCTTTCTTGTTCCCCCCGTAACCCAAGGGGTCAATTCGAGCCAAGCGCGGACCCCGCCGTCTTCTTTGATTTCTTCCAGAGCTTCCAAGTGCTTTTCTTCGTTCTTCTTTCTTTCTGCTATCTCATATAGGCTGTCATTGGTCCATCTCCTGTGTAAGACTGCTCTTCTAGTAGCAGCATACTTCGTGCAAGAAATAGCTTTGAGTTTTGGCACATAATAAGTTGTATTTCCTTCCCCTAATGGCTCTATCTCTGAGAGCAATAGCATTGGCCAGAGTAGCAAGCTATCTTAATAAAGAGAATCTTCTTTCAGAGAATCGATTCTTCCTCCTCTCTTCTATCTAATAGGGGAATTGAGTCCTTCATCTCGTCGGTCTAACTTCGTTACCCTACCCCGGCCATCAAATCTCAGAACCCTACCTATCACCCCTGCAATAAATTTAAGGTAGTGTGGATTGAAAAAATTAAGGGGAAGGATCTTCTTCGGCGGATCCCTCTTGTTCCTGTTTAGTCCCCTTCGTTTCGGAAGTTGTTTCTATTTCTACATCTGTTTCTTCCTCACTTTCCCCCCTTTCTTCCGTTTCTGAGGTTTCTTTCAGTTTCTTAGTAACAATGGGTGACGGTATTCTGCCTAAATAGTAGACACAGGTAATAAACATTGAATGCTAAGATTACGCATTGAATTTCTGGTAGTAGATCCATAATCAAAAAAGTGTTTGTGATTGTTCCAGAAGAAATGAAACAAAAGATACGGTAGAGCTAGGACAGTTATTGTATGAGGTCTACCCAATGCTAGATGCAGAGGCGCATAATAGATCGATATGAACATCATGAGCTGTCCCGTAATAAAACCGGTTGTTGCTGATACTTTCTTCTCGGTTCCTTCTTCTCCTTCTTCCATAACCCGAGCTCGGAGAAGGAAGAGATAAGAGGGCCCTATGGAGAATGTGGTCAGAAATCCATAATAGAGTCCGACCACAACGACCGAATTGATTATCTTCATGCATAAGGATACTAGATTCCCTAGTATAAAAGATTTTAAAATCATCACAAACCTCCCTTTTTTCTTTTCTATTGCAATTTCTGGATTATTATATGATGATTTTTTAACTTTCCATATATATCTAGAAATAGAAAGAGATAGACTAGAAACGACATCTCTTATCTCAATGACACCAAAGGGATATTAAATGAATGGAATTGGGATATGGATGGAATATAATGAAATAGAACCGCTTTGAGGTTCCCTATGAAATGAGGCATGGAGCGGAGCCACTACGAAGAAGTTCCGGGGGTTACAAAGGAAACTTCGAGCTCGTATTGGTCATGGGTTGAGAACGGGAATTGAACTCTATGAGATCTAATCTCCTATTGTTCCTCAGTAGCTCAGTGGTAGAGCGGTCGGCTGTTAACCGACTGGTCGTAGGTTCGAATCCTACTTGGGGAGATTTGATTCATTCCGAATGAAAGAATTCGGAATGTTTAATTCGGAATGAAAGGGTTCGCTTTGACCGTTAAGACCCGTTCCCTGTGTCTTTGTTTCTATTGCATTCTATCTCATCGTATCACATTCTGTTCTGCTGAGAATCACCGTCAATACCTCGGCGAATGACGAGGAACGCATTTTTGCTATGCTACTAATATAATACTTGCTCCGCTATTCTGCCCCAGCCTGGCTGAGGAAGAATTACGGGGCGTAAAACATATGCTGATTCGCGCCGGGCATACTATACTTAATTAACCCACATTAACGATAAATAAATAAAAAGAAAAAGTAAGGCCATTCCATTTCGACAAAAGACCCACGCCCAAATTCCATAGCTTTGGGTCCGCTATCCCGATCATGATTTTCCTACCCCCAAAGGGAAAGGTCCTTCCCTTTTTGGCCGGTTGTGGGCGAGGAGGGATTCGAACCCTCGGTAAACAAACGTCTACATAGCAGTTCCAATGCTACGCCTTCAACCACTCGGCCATCTCTCCTACATAATGATTATGGCCCAAAAACCGAGTAAATAGTGAGTCATTTATATTAATTTTTTATAGGTATGTACATTCCATTTTCACTATAAAAATGTAACTCTAAAAGTATAAAACTTTTCATCAAAGATAAATCCTTCCTCCGAGGCTCGGGATAAAGATAATTTTTTTTATGAAAAAAATTGTAAAATTAAAATAAAGATATATATCTATTCATGTTTGCGAAGATATCAGCCCTTTATCTTTATAATAAAATATATTATCCCGGATTAAATCACTCAATTGGAACGAATCCGCCGATCGATCTATTTTTTTAGACTATGTTTAATGGCTACCTTTATACCACGATTCCATTTAGTTTAAACTATTATTCCATTTTCATAAAAATTTTAAAATCCCTTTCCTGTTTTCGATTTTTCAACAAGAATTCCTTACTTAACCTCTTAACCCATAGATTTATTCTAAATTCATGAACCGCCCTTCGGGTTTTTATATTTGATTGTATGCGTATACCCACTATACACACAACACAAAACGGACGGTATTCCATTTTAATCATCGAATTATTATTCGACTCTTTTTCCTCTTTGGAATCAAAACTTCTCAAATTATCCGAATCTCTAGGAAAAATTTTTTGATTCTTCAACTTCAATGAAATCGGAATAGTTCCCTTCATTTTTCTATTACTACATTTGGATGAAATCTAATCGGATTCAAATATTTTTTATTGATTCCTGTCAAAAATAAACAATTTGAGTAACAAGGGCGTCTTTTTGTTTTAATGAATCCATTTTTACGTTATTTCGTACTGTACAATTCCTTTGTTTGTGGGATCATTTTCTCACGAAAGGAAATTTAAAAAAATTATAGAATGGATTAATACACCTATGTCTAGATCTGGGATAAATGGAAATTTTATTGATAAAACCTTTTCAATTGTAGCCAATATCTTATTACGAATAATTCCGACAACTTCAGGAGAAAAAGAGGCATTCACCTATTACAGAGATGGTGCGATTTGATTCTTTTTTTTTTTACCGCTCTCAGTCTTAAGAGAAAGACAACATTATTATTAATTATTCGGAATAGGAATAAAAAATTATTGAAAAAAATCTACGCTTGTTGAAGGTGAAGTTTGTAAATAAAGCAACCCCTTCTATCGTGTATCCCCGATTAATGCAGCCTCAGATGCTTCAATTGTCGATTCTAGAGTATTGAGCGAAAGGTTACACCTATAGGTTAAGTTAACCCTACTCCACTAGTACCAATAGGAGGCATAGGGGAAGAAGCACTACCCCTAGAAATCAACACACGAAAACTTTGTTAGAAATGATTCCCTTTACTTATCAGGATCGGGACTAACAAGAATGGTTGGGACAACAAACATCCATCTCGTTCGTAT